TTGATTCAATTGTAAAATAAAATATTACGACGTGTGTATCTAGGGAATGGTCGCTTCAAAGTGAATTCTCCCTAGATAACATCTATTCAATTCCATTTTTGATCTATTTCGCAAATATATGGATTGTGCTAAATATTCAAAAATTTTTTATCTTTTTTTTCTTAAAGATATAGAAAAGATATAGAAGATGAAAATGAATAAAAATTCAATGGATTTCTAATTTATTCTTTGGTAAATCAATTACGAAATGCTTTTCTATTTCTAGAATACCTAATATACGTTTTACGTCTTCTATGCGAAAGTGCTCAATTTTCATAAGGTCTTCTTGACTGTTATTCAAAAGGTCTGATAATGTATGTATATTGGACCTTTTGAGACAATTATAGATCTTAGGAGTCAGTTCTAATTGGTCAATAAAAATAGATTTCAATGCTATTTCTTTTTTATTTTTTCTTAGTTTAGCCAATCTATCATGAAAAGTAAAAAGGGGTAAAGTTTCCTTGTGTTGATTTTTTTCTAAATCTAAGTTTTCGTCTTCTGCATGTAGAAAAGGAATAAATAAATCAATCAAATTCCGGGAGGCTTCATGAAGCGTTTCTTTAGGAGTTAAACTTCCATTTGTCCATATTTCGAGAAAAAGGATCTCTTGCTTTTCATTCAAATTTCCATAAGAATGAACACTGTGATTCACGTTTCGAACAGGCATGAATACAGCATCTATAGGATAACTTCGATCTTCAAAGGTATTTGGCAGTTTTATACGGTAGCCGCGATTCCTCTCGATTTGTAATCCAATACACAAATCAATTGGTTCCGTTAGGCTAGCGATATGCTGTGTATTATCAATGAGTTCCACAGAAGGTGGTAAGATGATGTTTTGAGCAGTTACATATCCAGGGCCCTTGACACAAATAGACGCGTCATGGGTTCCATACAAATTGCTTCTTAATACAATTTCTTTCAAATTCATTAAAATTTCATGTACGGATTCTTGAATACCGGCTATAGTGGAAAACTCGTGTGGTATTTTCTCAAATTTTGCACGTGTGATACATGTTCCTTCTATTTCTCCAAGTAAAGCTCTTCGCATCGCAATGCCTATTGTATCGGCTTGACCTTTCATAAGTGGAGACAGAATAAAGCGTCCATAATAAAGACGCTTACTTTCTGTTCTTGATTCAACACACTTCCACCGTAGTGTCCGAGTAGATATTGTTACTTTCTCTCGAACCATAATAATAATATTTAAAAATCATTGAATTTTTTTTTCTCTTGAAATCTCTTCAATGTTTATTTTTACACTCGTCTTTTTTTAGGGGGCCTGCACCCATTATGTGGCATAGGGGTTACATCCCGTACGAAACTTAATAATATACCACTTCTCCGAATAGCTCGTAATGCCGCATCTCTTCCAAGACCGGGACCCTTTATCATGACTTCTGCTCGTTGCATACCTTGATCGACTACTGTCCGAATAGCATTTCCTGCTGCGGTTTGAGCAGCAAAGGGTGTCCCTCTTCTTGTGCCCCTGAATCCACAAGTGCCAGCAGAGGACCAAGAGACCACTCGACCTCGTACATCTGTAACGGTTACAATAGTATTGTTGAAACTTGCTTGAACATGAATAATTCCTTTTGGTATTTTACGTGTATTCTTGCGTGAACCAATACGTGCATTCTTGCGTAAACCAATTCTTGGTAAAAGTTTTGCCATATTTTATCATCTCATAAATATAAGTCAGAGGTCTATGGATATATCCATTTCATGTCAAAATGGATCCTCTATTTTGATTTGATCCCTTAGAGCTAAAGTACTTCCGTTTACAAAGATTATCCTTGTCTTTGCTTATGTCTCGGGTTAGAGCAAATCACTATAATTCGCCCTCGTCTACGTATCAATCGACATTTTTCACAAATTTTACGAGCAGAGGCCCTTATTTTCATATTTTTCATTCCTTTTTTTTTTTGAATATACATTTTTTTTGAAGAAACTTAGTTTTTTTTTTCAAAACAAAAAAATTGGGAGTTCGGATACAATTTGTAGATTCATAAAGATTACCATATATAACATAAGATTTCTCCACCAATTTTTTCTAGTCGAGCCTCTCGGTCTGTCATTATACCCCGAGAAGTAGAAAGAATTACAATTCCCATCCCGCCTAAAATTTTAGGAATTTTTTGATAGTTAGAATAGATTCGTAAACCAGGTCGACTTATTCGTTTTAAATTTAGATTAGTTCTATACGGCCCTTTCCTATCCTTTCTATGTCGTAGGGTTAAAACCAAAAAATTTTGATTGCTTTCTCGATGTTTCCTCACATTTTCAATAAAACCCTCTCGTAAAAGTATTTTAATAATACTTTCAGCGATGATAGTAAATACTACTCGAACTGTTCCTTTTCCATCCATGTCAGCATTTCGTATAGAGGTTATTATGTCAGCAATAGTGTCCTTACCCATAATAAATTAATTTTTTAGTTTCTCCCAAATTTTGATATAATCAACATATTCTTTTTTTTTTTTTTATGAATGAATTTTTTTCTTAAAAGGTATATGCGTGAAACACAATCCACTAATTAAAACGAAAATGGAACCTATTTCATTCAAATATTATAACTATATTCTCGTTGTCTAATGTTTTTTTTTATAATACTTCAGGCGCTAATGATACTATTTTAGTGAAATTTAACTGTCTCAGTTCTCGGGCGATCGCACCAAAAATTCGAGTTCCTTTCGGATTTCCTTCTTGATCAATAACAACTGCGGCGTTGTCATCATATCGTATTATCATACCGTTATCGCGTTTCAGCTCTTTACAAGTACGTACAATTACCGCCCTGATCACCTCTGATCTTTCTAGAGGCGAATTTGGTATTGCTTCCTTGATCACAGCAACAATAACGTCACCGATATGAGCATATCGTCGATTACTAATCCCTACAATTCGAATACACATCAATTCTCGGGCTCCGCTGTTATCTGCTACATTTAAATAGGTTTGAGATTGAATCATATTGTGTTTTTTAATCTGTTATTTCAATTTCAATGCAAAGGGCAAAAGAAGAAATATTGTTTGTCCAAAACAAAAAAAAGAAACTTGTGGTTTTTTTTATTCCGAAAGGCTTTTCCTTTGATTCTATGTTTCTATGTCAAACTCTCAAAATAATGAATTGAGTTCGTATAGGCATTTTTGACGCTGCTAGCGAAATAGCTTTTCTAGCTATATTTTCGGCTACTCCGCCCATTTCATAAAGTATCCTGCCTGGTTTAACGACAGCTACCCAATATTCGGGAGATCCTTTCCCCGAACCCATACGCGTTTCCGTAGGTCTTACGGTAACCGGTTTGTCGGGAAATATACGTACCCATATTTTTCCACCGCGGCGTGCATTTCGTGTCATTGCCCTACGTCCCGCTTCTATTTGTCTAGATGTAATCCACGCGGGTTCAAGGGCCTGAAGAGCATATCTACCGAAACAAATATTATTACCTCGATAAGATATTCCTTTCATTCTTCCTCTATGTTGTTTACGAAATCTGGTTCTTTTCGGGTTATAGTTGATGGTTTTTTCTCAATTCCATCTCTACTACAGAACCGGACATGAGAGTTTCTTCTCATCCAGCTCCTCGCGAATGAAAATGAAATGATTATAAAAAATATACATTACGTGTAGTTAATGATAATATACGGAATCGTGGGATTCTTTGCGAGCTTACCTTTACTTGATCTATCTATTATAATTTTTTTTATAGATAGAACTACCTATTCCATTTCTATTCTCAAATTCTAGGTAATTTTTTTTTTTTTTAGCAAATCTCACTTTTAGTATAATGATATAACGAATCCTTTTTTTTGAATTATTATATCAGATTGTTTAAAATTTAGAAACCAAATAATCTAAAAATTTTCGCGGGCGAATATTGACTCTGTTCAATATTTATTTCATTTCTTGGGTTAAACGATGACTTTTCAGAATAAACGAATTGTCTCTCGGTTCCTTTCGCCATCCCGCCCCAAAAATAATACATAATATTTTTTTAAAAAAGAATCTTATGTATTCACAGGTTCCGTCGTTCCCGCCGCTTCTTGATTAATGGTTAGGTCTTAATTCTACAATGAAGCCTATGTTCTTGAGTCAATCTTCTCAGTCTTTCTTGGCTCAAGGCTCTTGATTTTTTTGTTCTATGAACAGATTTCTTTAATTAGAACTTAATCCGTATTGATGCTTTATTACATTTTGAGATGACTCACAGACCTTACATATTGGAATCATATATCATCAAAATTCTTTTTCTCTCCTTCTCTCACTCGTCCATTTATCCGCAGAATTTTATATTTTGCTTTACAATTCAAAAAATTATGTAAAAAAAAAAGGAAGTTGCTAATAAGGATATGTCCACATATCTTGACCGCTTTTTTAGATGCGGATAATGTGAAGCGGAGGGTTGGTTATTAGTTCTATACTTAATTAGTTCATAATGGGGATCTTTTAATCCTTACTTTAAAAAACCAACGAGTCGCACACTAAGCATAGCAAATATATCAAATTATCAATCGAATTTTTATTTTATTCAACCCTATAGAATTAAAAGAATTCAAATTTCTCCCTTTTTGTTTTAGTTAAACAAAAAAAAAGTGACAGATTTTGTGTTCTATCAATAAATAGAATAGAAAGACAAGTTAAGTAAAGATTTACTATTCCTCGTCCTCAAATATCCAAATTTTTATGCCTAATACTCCATAAATAGTTCTAACTGTATAACAACAATAATCAATTTTAGCTCGAATGGTTTGTAGAGGAACCCTACCTTCTCTAATCCATTCGGCGCGTGCAATTTCTTTTCCGTCAAGACGTCCTGCAATTTGTACTTGAATTCCTTTTGTTTTTGCCTGTTCGGTTAATTCAATAGCTTTTTTCATAGCTTTTCGAAACGAAACTCTATTTTTTAATTGTCCGGCTATAAATTCTGCAAGAATTTTAGGTTGCCCATAAGGCTTTG